GAGTCATTTATTTCTCTTGAAATTTCTTCAATGTTTATTTCTACACCCGTCTTTTTTTAGGGGGTCTGCAGCCATTATGTGGCATAGGGGTTACATCCCGTACGAAACTTAAAAGTATACCACTTCTACGAATAGCTCGTAATGCTGCATCTCTTCCGAGACCCGGACCTTTTATCATGATCTCCGCTCGTTGCATACCTTGATCCGCTACTGCTCGAATAGCATTTCCTGCTGCGGTTTGAGCAGCAAAGGGTGTCCCTCTTCTTGTACCCCTGAATCCACAAGTCCCAGCGGAGGACCAAGAAATCACCCGCCCCCGTACATCTGTAATAGTCACAATGGTGTTGTTGAAACTTGCTTGAACATGAATAACGCCTTTTGGTATTCGACGTGCACTTTTACGTGAACCAATCCGTCCAGTCCTACGTGAAACACTTTTTGATATAGATTTTGCCATATTTTATCATTTCATAAATATAAGTCAGATATATGGATATATCCATTTCATGTCAAAACAGATCTTTTATTTTGATTTGTTCATCGGTTCCTTTAGAGAGTCCCTTTTCGAAAGATTATCCTTGTCTTTGTTTATGTCTCGGGTTGGAACAAATTACTATAATGCGTCCTCTCCTACGGATCAGTCGACATTTTTCACAAATTTTACGAACCGAGGCCCTTATTTTCATAGTTGTTATTCCTTAACTGAATTGCGAATCTACTTCTACTTATTGGAAGAAAATAAGTTTCTTGAAATTTTTGAACAGTGACTTGTATCCTCATGAAAGGAATGTTGAAAAACCACCTAATCATTCGAATTCTTGTTGTGGAGTCTATAAATTATACGCCCTCCATTTCTGAACCATAACGACTTACTTCAATTTTGACTCTTTTGGCTCTATTTCCAGGTAGTACACGTAGAAAACTGTGTCGAACTCTTCCTGAAACATAACTTCGAATCTGACTTCAGTATATAAACGAACCCGGAGCATACCATTGGGAAGTGCTTCAGTAATTAAACCTTCATAAATCCATTCATTTTTCTTCTTTCATTCCAGGCAAAACCCCTTGAAGTATCAACTAATGTAGGAGGAGTGATATTAGACAACTTGTCTTTTTTCGTTTTTTTTCACAAATTAGTAAGTTCCGGATATAATTCGGGTACCAGAAAGATTACCATATATAACACAAAATTTCTCCGCCGATTCTTTCTAGTCGAGCCGTACGGTCTGTCATTATACCCCGAGAAGTAGAGAGAATTACAATCCCCACCCCGTCTAAAATTCTCGGAATTCGTTGATAGTTCGAATAGATTCGGAGACCAGGCCGACTGATTCGTTTTAAATTTAAACCGGTTCTATATGGTCTTTTCCTATTCCTTCTATGTCGTAGGGTTAAAACCAAAAAAGATTTGTTGTTTTCCACAAGTTGCCTTACGTTTTCGAGAAACCCCTCTTGTAAAAGTATTTTAACAATGTTTTCGGTGATGTTAGTAGACGCTACTCGAACCGTTCCTTTTCTATCCCTGTCAGCATTTCGTATATAAGTTATTATGTCAGCAATAGTGTCCTTACCCATGATAAACGCAAATTATTGTTACTTCCGAATTTTTATATAATCAACATGTTCCTTTTTTTTTGTTTTATTTATGAAAATTATTAAAAGTATATGCGTGAGACATAATCTACTAATTTAGCTATTTTAATTAAAGACTATCCCTCTATCGGGATCTCGTATTATAATACCTCAGGCGCTAATGAAACTATTTTAGTAAAATTGAACTGTCTCAATTCCCGTGCGATCGCGCCAAAAACTCGAGTTCCTTTTGGATTTCCTTCTTGATCAATGACAACTGCAGCATTGTCATCATATCGTATTATCATACCGTTGTCACGCTTGAGTTCTTTACAAGTACGTACAATTACAGCTCTGATCACTTCGGATTTTTGTAGAGGTGTATTTGGTACTGCTTCCTTGATCACAGCAACAATAACGTCACCAATATGAGCATATCGGCGATTACTAGCTCCTAGGATTCGAATACACATTAATTTTCGGGCCCCGCTGTTGTCTGCTACATTCAAATGGGTTTGAGGTTGAATCATATCATTTTTTAATCTGTTTTTTTAATGTAAAGTAAAGCAAAGGACGAAGTAAAAAAAAACCTGCAATTGTTTTTTTTTATACCCAAGACTTCTTTCCTTTGGTTCAACATTCCTATCCAGAAATAATGAATTGAGTTCTTATAGGCATTTTGGATGCCACTATTGAAATAGCCTTTCGAGCTATATTTTCGGCTACTCCACCCATTTCATAAAGTATTCTACCTGGTTTAACGACAGCTACCCAATATTCGGGGGATCCTTTCCCCGAACCCATACGAGTTTCCGTATGTCTTACTGTAACTGGTTTATCTGGAAATACACGTACCCATATTTTTCCCCCACGACGTACATTTCGTGTCATTGCGCGTCGCCCTGCTTCGATTTGTCTAGATGTGATC